AAAAATCTGATTTTGGATTTTTTTGAAAGGAAAAAAAAAGGGACCCGGATAAATGGAAAGGTGATAGAAAGAGAGAACAAAAATATCAATGATAAATGATTCCAATATGTATGGTCTATGAATCGCCTCATAAAAGGCAGTGTGATAAAGCATTAATATTGATATAAATATTAAATATAAATAATAATAAAGTAATAAAATAAAGAGCCGAGGGTTAATAGAAACTGAGTAGATTAACTCGGGAACGGATTTTGTTAGGAGCTCCATTGCAGAATTCGGACCTAACCATTAATGGAGAAGCTATAGGAACGACAAAACCTGTGACTATATAAGATTCTATTAAAATAAAAACGAATCCTAATGATTCATTGGGTGGGATGGCGGAACGAGCCAAGAGCAAATTGATTTACTCTAAGAGATAGATCACAGATTGATTCTACGAATGAAGCAGTTAAGAGTCAATATCCGCCCGCGAAACCTTTATTTATTGGATTACAATATTGTCTCGATTCAATAAGAGTAAAAAAAAAAAAATAAGGATCCGTTTAAAATTCGTTATAAAAAAGAAGCATTATTTATATCTATAAATATACACATTTAGCCATATATACAGCTTCCTATTATGTAATAAATGAAATATCAATAAATCCTTAGTTTAGTTATTAAATACATGGGTATCTGTAATATTATCGAATCCTTTCATTCGCGAGGAGCCGGATGAGAAGAAACTCTCATGTCCGGTTCTGTAGTAGAGGTGGGATTAAGAAAAAACCATCAACTATAACCCCAAAAGAACCAGATTTCGTAAGCAACATAGAGGAAGAATGAAAGGAATATCTTGTCGAGGCAATCATATTTGTTTCGGCAGATACGCTCTTCAGGCACTTGAACCCGCTTGGATTACAGCTAGACAAATAGAAGCAGGGCGAAGAGCAATGGCACGATATGCGCGTCGTGGTGGAAAAATATGGATACGTATATTTCCCGACAAACCTATTACAGTAAGACCTACAGAAACACGTATGGGTTCGGGGAAGGGATCCCCCGAATATTGGGTATCCGTTGTTAAACCAGGTCGAATACTTTATGAAATAGGCGGAGTATCAGAAACTGTAGCCAGAACAGCTATTTCAATAGCTGCAAGCAAAATGCCTATACGAACTCAATTTGTTATTTCAGGATAGAGATGTAGAACTAAACATAAACAAAAGGGCTATTAGGATGAAAAAACAACGATGGGTTTAGTTTATTTATTTCTAGACAAACACTATTTATTTTTTTCCTCATTCTTTGCATTGCAATAACAGATTCAAATTTAAATGATATGATTCAACCTCAGACCCTTTTGAATGTAGCAGATAACAGCGGAGCTCGAAAATTGATGTGTATTCGAATCATAGGAGCCGGTAATCATCGATATGCTCATATTGGTGACGTTATTATTGCTGTAATCAAAGAAGCAGTGCCCAATATGCCTCTAGAAAGATCAGAAGTAATTAGAGCTGTAATTGTACGTACATGTAAAGAATTCAAACGTGACAACGGGATGATAATACGATATGATGACAATGCAGCAGTTGTCATTGATCAGGAAAGAAATCCAAAAGGAACTCGAATTTTTGGCGCCATTGCTCGGGAATTGAGACAGTTGAATTTTACTAAAATAGTTTCATTAGCTCCCGAAGTATTATAAATATTAGTGGATGAAACTATGATATAGTTATAGTAGGATATCTGAAATGGATCAAATTAGTAGATTGTGTCTCACGCATATACTTTGAATAATTAATTTATTAATTAATAATTCAAATCAAAAAAAACATGTTGATTATATCAATATTAAGAAGCACCAACAATTTTAATTCGTCATGGGCAAAGACGCTATTGCTGATATAATAACTTCTATAAGAAATGCTGACATGAGTAAAAACGGAACGGTTCGAATAGCATCCACTAATATCACCGAAAACATTGTTAAAATACTCCTACGAGAAGGTTTTATTGAAAACATTCGGAAACATCAGGAAAATAACAAATATTTCTTGGTTTCAACCTTGCGCCATAGAAGGACTAAGAAAGGAATATATAGAACTATTTTAAAACGTATCAGTCGACCTGGTCTACGAATCTATTCCAATTTTCAAAAAATTCCTAAGATTTTAGGCGGAATGGGAATTGTAATTCTTTCAACTTCTCGAGGCATAATGACAGATCGAGAAGCTAGACTAGAAAAAATTGGAGGAGAAATTTTGTGTTATATATGGTGATCCTCCTCCGATATCCTAATTTTATCTCTAACTTCCCTATTTGTAAAATAGAGAGGAAAGGCGAGTTATATAACGCTTCCTCCATTAATTAGTTGATACTTCAAGGGGGTTACCTGGAATGAAAGAACAAAAATGAATTCAGAAAGGTTTCATTACTGAATCGCTTCCCAACGGTATGTTCCCCGGGTCCGTTTAGATAATGAAAATCTTATTCTAGGTTATATTTCAGGGAG